ATGTATTTAGTACATGCTATCTATAGGGAGGGAATTTCATAAGTAAGATTTTAGTATTGTTAGAGTAGCTTTCGTGTAGTTGTTTAGTACTTGGGAAATTGGGGTGTAAAGTGAGGAGTGATATTAATAATTTAGTAGGGAAAAGTCATGTTGAGATATTAGATTTGTAGATGAAAAAAGCTTGTCTATTTTGAATATCCCAATAGAATAATTTGTTGGTGGGTGAATTTTATGTTACGTTGGGCTTGAATTGGCTATATAAAAGTTCTTGTTTTAGGGGTTTGGCAAGATTAAATATTTATATAGTTCATGGCTTAACGGGGGGTAGGGGGGTTTGTTAAGAGTAGTTTACTGGTCGGTAACGCGTGTATACGTGTATACGTGTATACGTGTATACGTGTATACGTGTATACGTGTATACGTGTATACGTGTATACGTGTATACGTGTATACGTGTATACGTGTATACGTGTATACGTGTATACGTGTATACGTGTATACGTGTATACGTGTATACGTGTATACGTGTATACGTGTATACGTGTATACGTGTATACGTGTATACGTGTATACGTGTATACGTGTGTGGTTATGTCCTGTTACCATTGACTGACATACACCTTGTTTAATTGTTTGGGAGGATTACATTTCAATTTAAGTCCAGCTACAATTTACTTGACTGTGACGAGGCCTCTACGGCCATAGTTGAGTCATAGCATCCCCAAATTAAAAAAAATACCAAATGAATGACAGCACAGTTATGTGTGAGCATGGGCTGATTAGTAATTAATCCATCGAGATGTCTTATTTAAGAGGAAAGAATAAGCGGTTATCAATTTATGGCCCTGAAGAAAGAACCAGATGTCTGATAAAGTTCATTCGTTAGCTACCCCCAAGTTTTATGGGCCCGGAGCGAGGTTAATGGATCCTTTTTACAAGGGTTGCTGATTTCACGTGAGTTGGTTATTAAGAGATGACCCATTATCTGGTGGACTTAGGCAAAAGGTCCAATTACTGACTGACAATTCTTGACGTTATGGTTTGGGTATTGTTAAGTTAGGAGACTGTACTTATGTGGAGTTTGGATATTTATGGTTGTGTTAATAGTCATGTGGGTAAATTTAGTATGTGGTAGCAATCGTTTCTTATGTCTATCATGAATGAATTATTATGTACCTGCTTATATGCATGGGGACATTATATTAATGCACGACGTACATAAGGTTTATTAAGTAATGAAATGGTAATTGTAGTGAAATGAATTATTCACTGTTCATTCATTTAATGTGATACTGGTATTTGGGTTGTTATTTTTAATTCTCATAGATAGTTCAAGGAATAGTTTAATATGAGAATACCAGCTTTGGGTGTTGGTGGTGGGGCTAGTGCTTCTTCCTTGAATGTCTCAGGGGGTTTTGGGTCCCCATTGCTGGTTTACAAGACCAGGGTAATCATTATACTACAGAGACTCTTCATTTAAGGAGGTTATTTTCTATTAGGCTGGCTAGAGGCATTATAATGAGGATGAGTGAAAAGTATAAGATTGATGCTAGTTGACCGATAATGATAAATGGGTGCTCTACTGGCTGGCCTCCGATTCATGTTAGAATAAGCAGGTCAGCCACTAGCAGTCAAAATAGGCATTGGCTAATGGGTCGGAATATTATGCTTCGTTGTTTTGAAGTGTGCAGGAATGGTATTAATGCTAGGATTAAGATTGAAAATACGAGAGCTAGTACACCTCCTAGTTTATTAGGGATGGAACGTAAAATGGCGTATGCAAATAAAAAGTATCATTCTGGTTTAATATGAGGTGGTGTGTTTAGTGGGTTAGCTGGGATGTAGTTGTCTGGGTCTCCTAACAGGTCGGGTGAAAATAATACTAAAGATGATAGAGCTAAAATTAAGATTAATGCTCCTAAGATATCTTTAATGGTGTAGTAGGGGTGGAATGGGATTTTGTCTGTGTCTGATGAAAGTCCTGATGGATTGTTAGAGCCTGTTTCATGTAGGAATAATAAATGTACTCCTGCTAGTGCTGCAATAATAAATGGTAAGATGAAGTGAAAGGCAAAAAATCGTGTGAGTGTTGCTTTATCTACGGAAAATCCTCCTCAAATTCATTCTACTAGGTCTGTCCCGATGTATGGGATGGCTGACAGTAAATTTGTAATTACGGTAGCACCTCAAAAGGATATTTGACCCCATGGTAAAACATACCCTATGAATGCAGTGGCTATTACGGCGAATAGTAAGACGACCCCAATGTTTCAGGTCTCTATAAATATATAAGATCCGTAATACAAGCCTCGTCCCACATGTAAGAACAAGCAGATAAAGAATATTGATGCACCGTTTGCGTGTAAGTATCGAATGAGTCAACCGTAGTTTACGTCTCGGCAGATGTGGGTCACGGATGAGAAAGCTGTTATTGTGTCTGAGGTGTAGTGTATTGCTAAAAATAGTCCTGTTAGGATTTGTAGGATTAGGCAGATTCCAAGTAATGATCCGAAATTTCATCATGATGAGATGTTTGATGGTGCTGGTAGGTCAATAAATGAGTTGTTAACAATTTTTATTAGTGGGTGGGTCTTTCGAATGTTTGTCATTAGAATTCTTGTAGTTGAATTACAACGATGGTTTTTCATGTCATTGGTCATGGTTAAATTCCATGTGAGAATAATGATAACATATATTGTATTTATTTTAAGTACTATTTTGGTGGTGAGTTTTGTTGGGTTTTCTTCTAAGCCTTCTCCTATTTATGGTGGGTTAGGGCTGATTGTTGGTGGTGGGGTTGGGTGTGGAATTGTATTAAATTATGGTGGTTCGTTTTTAGGGCTAATAGTGTTTTTGATTTATTTGGGTGGTATATTGGTTGTATTTGGTTATACAACGGCTATGGCTATGGAAGAGTATCCAGAGGTTTGAGTATCTAATAAGACGGTGCTTAGTTTGTTTGTACTTGGAATATTAACTGAACTTTTATTTGTTGGTTATTGTATTAGTGATGAGAAGTTAGAGATTGTTTTGAATTTTAATGGGCAAGGAGATTGGGTAATTTATGATACTGGTGATTCTGGATTCTTTAGTGAAGAAGCTATGGGAATTGCGGCTCTATATAGTTATGGTACTTGGTTGGTTATTGTGACTGGGTGGTCTCTGGTTATCGGAGTTTTGGTAGTTATGGAGATTACTCGTGGAAATTAAATAATATTAGGGTTAAAATTAGGGTAATCAGGAATGATAGGAAGTATAGTTTTACTAGGCCTTTTTGATTTGATACTATTGTTGAGGCTATTAGTTGTAAGTGAGATGTTACTTTTGGAATGGCAGCTTCTATTCATGTGAGGTCTAGGAGTATTGAAGCTGATTTTTGACTTAAGTTTAGGCTTATTGTGGGTAATAATCGGTGGATGATGATAGGGAAAAATCCTAATTGGTTTGAGAATTTATGGGTGTTGCTTGTATGTGGATATTTCAGATATTGTGTTATTGTATTGAGTTCTAGTGCTAGTGTAAATCCTAGGACTGTTACTACAAGAGCTGTTAGTTTGAGGTAATAAGGTATTGTTATTTGTGGAATAGTTATTGGGGTTAGGTTGTTTGAAATTAGGAACCCAGCAAAAATGCTTCCTAAAAGTAGGCGTTTGATTGGGTTTATTAAGAGTGGGTTATTTTCATTAATTAAGATTATTGTTGGGAAGCGCGGTTGTCCTAAAAGTGCAAAAAATATGATTCGAGTGCTGTATACGGCTGTTAGGGAGGTTGCGATTAGTGTAATTAGTAGGGCTCAGGCGTTGGTATACGACGTGTTAGCTGCTTCGATGATTAGGTCTTTGGAATAGAACCCTGTCAAAAATGGTATTCCTGTTAGTGCGAGACTTCCGGTAATTAAGGCTGTTGTTGTAAAAGGTATTGCTTTGAATAGGCCTCCTATTTTTCGGATGTCTTGTTCGTCATTAAGGTTGTGAATAATTGATCCAGAGCATATAAATAGTATGGCTTTAAAAAAGGCGTGTGTACAGATATGTAGGAATGCTAGGTGTGGTTGGTTAAGTCCAATTGTCACTATTATTAGACCTAGTTGGCTTGAAGTTGAAAATGCTACAATTTTTTTAATATCGTTTTGTGTAAGAGCACAGATAGCTATAAATAAGGTAGTTATTGCTCCTAGACTTAGGGTTAGTGTTTGGATTGTTAGGTTGTTTTCTATTAGTGGGTAGAATCGGATTAGTAGAAAGACTCCTGCTACGACCATTGTGCTTGAGTGCAGTAGTGCTGATACAGGGGTTGGGCCTTCTATGGCAGATGGTAGTCATGGATGTAAGCCAAATTGAGCTGATTTTCCAGTTGCTGCTAGGAGTAGACCTAAAAGTGGTAGAATATCTTGTCCTGTGTTTGTAATGAAAATTTGTTGTAATTCTCAGGAGTTAGAGTTAAATAAGAATCATGCCATGGAGAGAACAAAACCGATGTCTCCGATTCGGTTATATAAAATGGCCTGTAAAGCTGCTGTGTTAGCGTCAGCTCGTCCGTATCATCAGCCGATGAGGAGAAAGGATATAATTCCTACACCCTCTCAGCCAATGAAAAGTTGAAAGAGGTTGTTTGCTGTTACTAAGATTAGTATGGTAATTAGAAATATTAGTAAATACTTAAAAAAGCGGTTAATGTTTGGGTCGGAGTGTATATATCATATTGAGAACTCTATAATAGACCAGGTAACAAATAGTGCTACTGGTATAAATACGATGGAAAAGTAGTCTAGTTTTAGGCTGATGGACAGTTTTACGGAGTTGATGGTTATTCAGTGTCAGTTGGAGATTATACTTTCTTGGCCTGAGTAGATGAATAGTAAGGCTGGGATTATGCTAATTATGAAGGCATATGAAATGGTGGTTTTTACGTAGGCAGGGAAGGTGTCTTTTTTATAAGTGCTTGTTAGGGTTATTATTACTGGGATAATGAGGATTAGTAGTGATAGTGATAGTGACGATGTTAGTAGGTTAATTACTTTTATTTGGAGTTGCACCAAGTTTTTGGTTCCTAAGACCAACGGATTACTTCTATCCTATAAAAGTTGTGAGGGAGCCATATGGTTATATATGGAGACATGAATTAGCAGTTCTTGTCGTAAACTTCCTCGGTAAATAAGGAGATATAATTTCCTGTTTTTAGATCCACAATCTAATGTTTTGATTAAACTATATTTACAGTATATAAAACCCAAAATAATTTTTGGATTGAGTGTGAGGAGAAGTAGCGGGGTTATGTGAAGTGCTATAAGGGCGTGCTCTCGTGTGAAGGTTGGATTAATGTTGATGATGTGGTGTGTGTATTTTCCTCGTTGGGTTTGGATTAGTATATAGAGGGAATATAGGGCTGTGATTGTTATATTTAGTCCTATTAGGATTATCGTGAAATTTGATCATGAGAAAGATGATAATATTACGAGCAGTTCACCAATTAGGTTAATTGTTGGAGGTAGGGCTAGGTTGGTTAGGCTTGCCATCAATCATCATGCTGCTATTAGTGGAAGAAGGGTTTGTAGTCCGCGTGCTAAGATTATTGTTCGACTGTGAATTCGTTCATAGTTTGAGTTAGCTAGGCAGAATAATATTGAAGATGTTAGGCCATGGGCGATTATTAGGGCTGTTGCTCCTATGTAACTCCATGGTGTTTGAATTATAATAGCTGTAATAACTAAAGCTATATGGCTTACTGATGAGTAAGCAATTAGTGATTTTAGGTCTGTTTGTCGTAAGCAAATTGAGCTTGTTATAATTATACCCCATAATGAGAGGGCTAAAAATGGGTAGGCTATAAAACTTGTATATGGGGATAAAACTATTGTAATTCGTATCATGCCGTAGCCTCCTAGTTTTAGTAGGATTGCTGCTAATACTATTGATCCTGCAATTGGGGCTTCTACGTGTGCCTTTGGTAACCACAGGTGGAGTCCATATAAAGGTATTTTTACCATGAATGCTATAATACAAGCTAGTCAAAGTAGGCTTGAGGATCATTTATTTGGTAGTGGGGTGGAGAGTAATTGTATAATTGTTAGGTTTAATGATCCTATGGTGTTTTGTAAATATGTAAGTGCTACTAGAAGTGGTAAAGAGCCCACCAGAGTATAAAATAAGAAATATATTCCAGCGTTTAATCGTTCTGTTTGGTTCCCTCATCGTGTAATAATAATTAAAGTTGGTACTAGTGTAGCTTCAAATAAAATATAGAATAGGATAAGTTCTGTTGCTGTGAATGTTATTACTAGGAAGATTTGTAGAAGAATAAGTATTGAGATATATAGTTTTTTTCGAGTAATATGTTCGTTTGATAAGTGAAATTGACTAGCTATTAATATTAGGGGTAATAGTCATGTTGTTAAGATTAGTAGTGGGGTTGATAGGGAGTCTGAGAAGAAAGTAGTAGAAAAGTTAATACTGTTATCATTTGGTTGATTAAGATATAGTAGGCTTGATAGGCTGATTAGTAGGCTATATATTGTTGTATTAATTCAGATTAAATTATTATTTGATAGTCAGGTTAATGGGAGTAATATAACAGTTGGTATAATAATTTTTAACATTGAAGGAGGTTTAGGTTTTGTACGTAATCTACACCATATGTATTTGATACTATTACAAGGAGTGAGAGGCCAATGGCTGCTTCGCATGCAGCGAATACTAGGAGGATAATAGGAATTATGCTAGCTAGAGTGAAGTGGATATTTAAAATTATAATGGTGCTTAAAATGAATAAGGATAATATTATACCTTCTAAACATAGTAGGGAAGATATAAGATGTGATCGATATATTAATAGGCCTAGTAGGGAGGTTAAGAATGCAATTATAATATTTATATACACTAAAGACATTTGATAATTATGGAAATAACCATAATTTAGTGAGTCGAAATCACTTGTTTTGTTTAAACTAATTATCAACTCTGTTCATTCTAGGCCTTTTTGGGTTCATTCATAGGCTAAGCTCAGTGCTAGAAGGGTAATTAGGATCAGTGCTATTGTGAGGACTGTTTTTACGTCATTTGTTTGTGATGCTCATGGGAGTGGTAGAAGTAATGCGATTTCTAAGTCAAATAGTAGAAATGTAATTGCTACAAGAAAAAATTTTATTGAGAATGGGAGTCGGGCTGATCCTATTGGGTCGAATCCGCATTCATAGGGACTTGATTTTTCTGCATATGTGTTTAGTTGTGGCAGCCAAAATGCGATTAGAACTAAGATGGAAGATAGAAGTGTATTTACTGTAATTGTTAATAGTATATTAATTATTCTTTCTTGGAGTTTACCAAGACTAGCTGATTGGAAGTCAGCTGTACTAATTAATACTAAAAGAATATGAGCCTCATCAGTAAATGGATACATAAAGGAATAGTCAAACTACGTCAACGAAGTGTCAGTATCAAGCGGCTGCTTCAAACCCAAAATGGTGTTTTGATGTAAAGTGAAATTTTAGTTGACGGATGAAGCATACCGTTAGGAAAGTTGTTCCAATAATTACGTGGAATCCGTGAAAGCCTGTTGCTATAAAAAATGTAGATCCATAGACTCCATCTGAGATAGTAAATGGTGCTTCGTAGTATTCTGCTGCTTGAAGAACAGTGAAATATACCCCTAAGGCAATAGTAATAAAAAGTGCTTGAATTATGTGTTTTCGGTTTCCTTCTATTAGGCTATGGTGGGCTCAGGTAATGGAAACTCCTGAGGCTAAAAGTACTGAGGTATTAAGTAGTGGAACTTCTAGTGGATTTAAGGGGTGAATTCCGGCTGGTGGTCAAAACCCTCCTAATTCGTGGGTAGGGGCTAGGCTTGAGTGGTAAAAGGCTCAGAAGAATCCGGCGAAGAAGAATACTTCTGAAATAATAAATAGGACTATACCATATCGGAGTCCTTTTTGGACAATGGGGGTGTGATGTCCTTGAAATGTTCCTTCTCGGATAATATCTCGTCATCATTGATATATAGTCAGTGAGTTTCCTAAAAGTCCTATGCATAAGAGGGTTGTTGAGTTAAAATGGAATCATATTACTAAGCCGGAGGTTAATAGTAGGGCTGATAGAGCTCCTGTAAGTGGTCATGGACTTGGGTTTACTATGTGATATGCGTGTGTTTGGTGTGTCATTAGGTATTGTCATGTAAGTATAGGCTTACTAATAGTGTGAAGACATATGCTTGAATTAGTGCTACAGCAAATTCTAAAATAGTTAATAATACTAAGATAATAAATGTAATGAAGGCTGTGGCCGTGCTAATACTCATTAGGGCTAGTGTGGCTCCTCCGATTAAGTGAATTAGTAGGTGGCCTGCAGTGATGTTGGCTGTGAGTCGTACGGCTAGTGCTATTGGTTGAATAAATAGGCTGATAGTTTCGATAATAATTAGTATGGGAATTAATGGTAATGGGGTTCCTTGCGGTAAGAAATGGGCTAGTGATGCTTTTGTTTTATGTCGAAAACCAGTGATTACAGTACCTGCTCATAGGGGGATGGCTATTCCGAGGTTTATTGAAAGTTGGGTAGTTGGTGTAAAAGAATGTGGTAGGAGTCCTAGTAAATTTGTTGAGCCAATAAATAGAATTAGAGATATAAGTATGAGGGCCCATGTTTGTCCTTTTGGGTTATGAATAGACATCATCTGTTTTGATGTTAGTTGAATTAATCATTGCTGAAGGGAAATTAATCGATTATTGACTAATCGGTTAGGTGCAGGAAATATAATGCTGGGAAATATAATAATTAAAATAACAATAGGAAGACCTATTATTGTAGGGGTAATGAAAGAGGCGAATAGATTTTCGTTCATTTTGTTTCTCAAGGGGTGTTTTGCTTTAGTGATTTGAGGGATTTTGGTTCTGGATTTGCTGGGTAAGTGTGTTTAGAAATTTTTAATTGGAATAGAATAAATAGGGTTATGATGGTTGCTAGAATAGTAATAAATCATGTTGATGTGTCTAGTTGTGGCATATCATTAAGGAGAGGTTTGAGCTCTCAATCTTTAACTTAAAAGGTTAACGCTTGAAGTTAGCTTCTTAATGACTTTATAGTATGGATGAAGATCATTTTTCGAAATATTTTAGAGGTACTATTTCTAGGACAATAGGTATAAAGCTATGATTTGATCCACAAATTTCTGAACATTGTCCGTAATATAAGCCGGGTCGGGTTGATAGTAAGGTTGTTTGATTTAGTCGTCCTGGAATGGCATCTGTTTTTAATCCCAGTGACGGTACGGCTCATGCGTGTAGAACATCTTCAGATGAAATTAATATTCGAATAGTTATTTCTATTGGTAGTACGACTCGGTTATCAACTTCTAATAATCGCAGCTCCCCAGGTTTTAGGTCCGTAGTTGGTACTATATATGAGTCAAATGTTAGGTCTTCGTAATCGGTATATTCATAGCTTCAATATCATTGGTGACCCATTGTTTTAACTGTTAGGGATGGGTTATTAATTTCATCTATTATATATAAAATTCGTAATGATGGAAGAGCAATTATAATTAGGATAATGGCTGGTAGGATGGTTCAAATAGTTTCTACTTCTTGTGCATCTATTGTGCTTGTATGTGTTAATTTTGTTGTAAGTATAAGTGAGATAATATAAAGTACTAAAGAGCTGATTAAGAAGGCGATTATAAGTGCATGATCATGAAAATGTAATAGTTCCTCTATAATTGGTGATGTTGCGTCTTGAAAACCAAGTTGGAATGGATATGCCATAGAGATATAAAGGACTTTAACCTATAATTTAACTTTGACAAAGTTATGTAAATATTTTACTAATACCTCACTCGTAGAGAAAGACATAGTGGTTATGGGGTTGGCTTGAAACCAGTCTTTGGGGGTTCGAATCCTTCCTTTCTTATTTATTTTTGGTTTACATATGTAGGCTCCTCAAATGTATGGTAGGGTGGAGGGCAGCCGTGAAGTCATTCAATATTAGTTGAAGTTAGTTCTACTGTTAATACTTCTCGCTTTGATGCAAAGGCTTCTCAAATTATAAATACTATAAGTATTACTGCTGTTAGTGAAATAAATGATCCTATAGAGGATACCGTGTTTCATGTAGTATATGCATCTGGGTAATCTGAATAACGTCGAGGTATTCCTGATAAGCCTAGGAAGTGTTGAGGGAAGAACGTTATATTAACTCCTACGAATATGATGGCAAAGTGGATTTTTGCTCATGTTTGGTTTAATGTATAGCCTGTAAATAGTGGGAATCAATGGACAAAGCCTGCGAGGATGGCAAAGACTGCTCCCATTGATAGGACATAGTGAAAGTGGGCTACTACATAATATGTATCGTGTAGTACGATGTCTAGTGAGGAGTTAGCAAGTACAATTCCTGTTAAGCCTCCTACAGTAAATAAGAAGATAAAGCCAAGGGCTCATAATATAGCTGGAGATCATTTGATATTACCTCCGTGTAGGGTTGCTAATCAGCTAAATACTTTTACTCCAGTTGGAATAGCGATAATTATAGTTGCAGATGTGAAGTAGGCACGTGTATCTACGTCTAGTCCTACTGTAAATATGTGGTGGGCTCAAACGATAAAGCCTAAGAAACCAATTGATATTATAGCTCATACTATTCCTATATATCCGAATGGTTCTTTTTTACCTGAGTAATATGTTACAATGTGTGAGATGATTCCGAATCCCGGTAAAATTAAAATATAAACTTCTGGGTGCCCAAAGAATCAGAATAGGTGTTGATATAAGATTGGGTCGCCTCCTCCTGCAGGGTCAAAGAATGTAGTATTAAGATTTCGGTCAGTTAATAGCATAGTGATACCTGCTGCTAAAACTGGAAGGGAGAGGAGCAGTAGTACGGCGGTAATTATAATTGATCATACAAATAAGGGGGTTTGGTATTGGGATATTGCTGGGGGTTTTATATTGATAATAGTTGTAATAAAATTAATTGCCCCTAAAATGGATGAAACACCAGCTAGGTGAAGAGAGAAAATAGCTAAATCTACAGAAGCCCCGGCATGGGCTAGGTTTCCTGCTAGTGGTGGGTACACGGTCCATCCTGTGCCTGCTCCGGCTTCTACTGTAGATGATGCTATTAATAGCAGGAATGATGGGGGCAGGAGTCAAAAACTTATATTATTTATACGAGGAAATGCTATATCTGGTGCTCCGATTATTAGTGGGACTAGCCAATTTCCGAAGCCACCTAGTAAGATAGGCATTACTATAAAGAAAATTATTACGAAGGCATGGGCTGTTACGATAACATTATAAATTTGGTCATCTCCTAAGAGAGTACCTGGTTGTCCTAATTCAGCACGAATTAGCAGACTTAGAGCGGTACCAGCTATTCCTGCTCAAGCGCCAAATAGTAGATATAATGTGCCGATATCTTTATGGTTTGTTGAGAATAATCAACGGTTGATGAACATAGGTAAAATGGCTGAGTAAGCATTAGACTGTAAATCTAAAGACAGAGGTTTAAGTCCTCTTTTTACCAAGCTCTGTGGTGAAATTCATATTGAATTGCAAATTCAAAGAAGCAGCTTCAATTCTGCCGGGGCTTCTCCCGCCTCTATTTTTTTTTCTTGAGGCGGGAGAAGTAGATTGAAGCCAGTTGTTTAAGGTATTTAGCTGTTAACTAAAATTTCGTGGGATCAAAGCCCTCCAATCTAGTAAGGATTTAGCTTAATTAAAGTGGTTGATTTGCATTCAATTGATGTAGGATAGAGTCTTGCAATCCTTATTTTTCTTCAGGAGTTAAGTAAATTGTACTTGCTTAGGGCTTTGAAGGCCCTTGGTCTTGCTTAACCTAAACTCCTATTCTAATATTAGAAATATTGGGGTTAGTGGTAGTAGTATGGTTGATAAGATGATTAATGGTGATAGGAATGGTGTCTTTTTTGTGTATTCGAACTGTCATTTTATTTTTATGTTGTTTGTTGATGGGAATATGGTTAGTGATGTAGAGTATGTTAGTCGTATGTAGAAATATAAGTTTAGTAGTGCTATGATTGCTATAATTGTTGGTAGAATGATGTTGTCATTTTTAGTCAGTTCATTAATGATTATTCATTTTGGTATAAATCCTGATAATGGGGGAAGTCCACCTAATGATAATATTAGTATAAGAATTAGTGTTGATATTAATGGAGTTTTGTTTCATAAATGGGATAGTGAGAGGGTTGTTGTTGTTGAGTTAATATATAATAGTATAAATACTGCAAGTGTCAGTGTAATATAAATTATTAGGTTGAGAACAGTTATTGTGGTATTATATGTTATAATAGCAGCTATTCATCCTATATGTGCGATAGATGAGTATGCTATAATTTTTCGTAGTTGTGTTTGGTTTAGTCCTCCTCAGCCCCCTACAGCAATGGATAGAATTGCTGTTGTTAATATAATGTTTGTGTTAATTGAGTGAGCGGTTTGTATTAGTACTGATAATGGGGCAATTTTTTGTCATGTAAGTAGGATTATTCCTGATGTTAATGGAATTCCTTGTGTAACTTCTGGCACTCAGAAGTGGAATGGGGCTATGCCTAGTTTTATAATGAGGGCAATTGTTATTATTATAGAGGCCGTGTGGTTTGTTATTTTTATGGTAGTCCATTGACCTGAAAATGTTAAGTTAATAATGATGGCTAGTATGAGTAGTATTGAAGCTGTGGCTTGGGTTAAGAAGTATTTTGTTGCTGCTTCTATTGAGCGTGGATTAAAATTTTTTATTAGAATGGGGGTAATGGCTAATATATTTATTTCAAATCCAATTCAGATTAATAATCAGTGAGAACTAATCAAGACAATTGTTGTACCTAATGCTACGGTAAATAAAATTAGGGATAGTACTAGAGGGTTTATTAGTACGGGAAGGATATAAACCAACATTTTCGGGGTATGGGCCCGATAGCTTATTTAGCTGACCTTACTATAGAATATGGTGTAATATGGTAGCACGGAGATTTTTGAATTCTTAGGATCAGGTTCAAGTCCTGAAATTCTAGAAATAAGAGGGCTTAAACCTCTATAATTTACTCTATCAAAGTAACTCTTTTATCAGACATATTTCTTATGATTGTGGTGGGATTCCAGATAAAAATACGGGTAAGGATACGTGTCATATGCAAAGTGCTAGTGTTAGTGGTAAAAAGTTTTTTCATAGTAGATGTATGAGTTGGTCATATCGGAATCGTGGGTATGAGGCTCGTACTCATAGGAACGAGATGGTTAAGATTAGCGCTTTGATTGTAAAGTTAATTGAGTATAATTCTGGTAGGTATGGATTGTGGAATGCACCTAGAAATAGAATTGTGGTTAAGACGTTTATTATAATAATATTTGCATATTCTGCTAGGAAAAATAGGGCGAATGGGCCTGCTGCGTATTCTACATTAAATCCTGAAACTAATTCTGATTCTCCTTCTGTTAGGTCAAAGGGAGCTCGGTTTGTTTCTGCTAGTGTGGAGATAAATCATATTATGGCTAATGGTCATGATGAGATTAGTAGTCAGGTGTATTCTTGAGTAATAATTAGGTTTGATAGAGAGAATGACCCGCTTATTAATAAAATTGATAGTAGAATAATAGCCAGTGTTACTTCATATGAAATTGTTTGTGCTACTGCTCGTAGAGCGCCAATTAATGCGTATTTTGAGTTGGAGGCTCATCCTGATCATAAGATGGAGTATACGGCCAGGCTTGATACTGCTAGTATAAATAGTACTCCTAGGTTTATGTTAATTAATGGATGTGGTATTGGTAGTGGGATTCATATTGTTAGTGCTAGTGTTAGGGCCAAAATTGGGGCGATAATGAATATGGAGATCGATGAGGTTAATGGTCGTAGCGGTTCTTTGGTAAATAGTTTTACAGCGTCGGCAATTGGTTGTAGTAGTCCAAATGGTCCTACAATGTTTGGGCCTTTTCGTAATTGTATATACCCTAGTACTTTTCGTTCAATTAATGTGAGGAATGCTACGGCAAGAAGGATTGGTACGATTAGGGCTAGGAGGTTAATTAGGTACATGTTGTTAGGGAGAGGAATTGAACCTCTGAGTATAAAGGTTTAAGTTTTACGCAATTACCGGGCTCTGCCACCCTAACAAAGCCCTTTTCTTGGGCTGTGTTAATATAAATTACTAGATTAAGATTAAATCATCTATTAATTTTAAGGCTTTCATGTAGAGTTGGCCTTACTTCTCTTGTCCTTTCGTACTGGGAGAAGTATATAATAGATAGAAACCGACCTGGATTACTCCGGTCTGAACTCAGATCACGTAGGACTTTAATCGTTGAACAAACGAACCATTAATAGCGGCTGCACCATTGGGATGTCCTGATCCAACATCGAGGTCGTAAACCCTATTGTCGATATGAACTCTTAAATAGGATTGCGCTGTTATCCCTAGGGTAACTTGTTCCGTTGATCAAAGTTTATTGGATCAATTGTGATTTTTTACAGGTTTTGACTAGTAGGTCTAGACTAAAATCTCTCGGAGGTTGATTTATGCTCCGAAGTCACCCCAACTGAAATTGTTAACTCAGTTACAGTTGTGTTGTTACCTGTCGGGATGGATTATTACTTTCTTGAGTTAATTAATTAAAGCTCCATAGGGTCTTCTCGTCTTATTATATTATCCCCGCCTCTTCACGGGGAGGTCAATTTCACTGATTGGAAGTAAGAGACAGTTAAACCCTCGTGTGGCCTTTCATACGAGTCCTTAATTAAAGAACAAATGATTATGCTACCTTTGCACGGTCAGGATACCGCGGCCGTTTAACTAATGTCACTGGGCAGGCAGTGCCTCTGATACTATTGATGCCAGAGGTGATGTTTTTGGTAAACAGGCGGGGTTTGTGTTTGCCGAGTTCCTTTTACTTCTTTTAATCTTTCCTTTAGTTTGAGCACACCTGTGTTGGGTTAACAATTTGCTAAATAAGTTTTTCATAATTGGGTTGTTATTATTGGCTTGTTAACTATCAGTGGGTCATCCGATCTGATATAGGTTTGTGCAGGGAGAAATAGTTCTTGTTACTCATATTAACAGTATTTCTTCTATTTTTGTATAGATTAATCCAGTCAAAGTTAGGGAGTTAGTAGTGTTATTGGAATTATATAGTTTTATTTGTTGAGCTTGAACGCTTTCTTAATTGATGGCTGCTTTTAGGCCAACTATGGTTTTTTATTATACTTACTCTCCATTTAAGGTTGTATCCTTTATCTAAAGGGCTGTACCTCTTTAGATTAACAGTTAATCTTACATTATAAACTTTTAAGTGTTTTTTGCATAGATTAAAGTTGAACTTAAATTCGTTTACTGGATAACCAGCTATCACCAGGCTCGATAGGCTTTTCACCTCTACCTGAAAGTCTTCTCACTATTTTGCTACATAGACGAGTTTGCTCTTGTGTGCTGCTTGCAGGTAGCTCGTCTGGTTTCGGGGTACTTAACTTAAGGTCTCTTTGCTAAGGTTTTTCTAGTTAATTCATTATGCAAAAGGTAGAAGGGGTAATCTTTGCTATTTGTTACTATGAATATCTTTCTTTCACTCGTTCCCTTACGGTACTTTTTCTATAGCTCCTATAAAATATTTCTATCTCCTATACTTTAATTATGTAAATGTTTTATTTTACGTTTGTGTTCTGATTTTATGTTAATTTATTAGTTGGGCTAGCTTTGGTTCAAAGTGGTCATTTTAGTGAAATCTTCTGGGTGTAAGCCAGGTGCTTTTGATTAAGCTACACTTTGGTTAATCCAAGCACACTTTCCAGTATGCTTACCTTGTTACGACTTATCTCCTCTTGTATTTATTACCTTTTTATTAAGTATAAATAGTTGGTGTTGATACTTGAGGAGGGTGACGGGCGGTGTGTGCGTGCTTCATGGCCTGATTCAATTAAGCGCTCTATTCTTAATTTACTACTAAATCCTCCTTTAACCTTTCATTTCATAAAGGTTTTCGTTTAAAATTATGTTCTAGAAATAGAAAATGTAGCCCATTTCTTCCCAACTCATTAGCTACACCTTGACCTAACGTTTTTATGTATATACTTGTGCTTACTATGGTTCCTTTTAAGGGTTTGCTGAAGATGGCGGTATATAGGCTGAATTAGCAAGGGTTGGTGAGGTTTATCGGGGTATATCGATTACAGAACAGGCTCCTCTAGAGGGATATAAAGCACCGCCAAGTCCTTTGAGTTTTAAGCTGTAGCTAGTAGTTCTCTGGCGAACAATCTTGTTAGTTGGATTGTCTTGGTTTAGGGCTAAGCATAGTGGGGTATCTAATCCCAGTTTGGGTCTTAGCTATAGTGTAATCGGGAAATATTAAAGCCACTTTCGTAGTTTATTTTTACTTTAACTGTAGGGTTTTACATCTTAGTTAAGTCTTGGCTTTATTTTATTATTGTATCCTTTAACACTCTTTACGCCGTATGTCTATTAACTTGGGTTAATCGTATGACCGCGGTGGCTGGCACGAAATTTACCAACCCTTTGTCAGTATAACTTAGTCAAACTTTCGTTCATGGCTTAATTTTTATCACTGCTGTATCCCGTGGGGGCGTGGCTAGGCAAGGCGTCGTAAGCTACCTTATGTTTAGGTGCACTTGATGCCAACTCCTTTGAGTCATTTGTAGTTTAATGACTTGAAGGGTATTCTCACTGGTATGCGGAGGCTTGCATGTGTAATTTTACTGACAGCTAATAGAAAGGCTGGGACCAAACCTTTTTGTGTTTATGGAATCGTGAGATTCATCTAGGCATTTTCAGTGCCTTGCTTTGGTAGTTTAAGCTACATTAAC